ATGTTATATTAGTTATTAATAGTAGTTATTAGTGACTAAGTGTATACAATTATTAATTATGGTATATTAAGTATATAATATTAATATTTTAGTATATAACTAAATTTAATAGTATATAAGTTAATTATATACTTAATTATTTATAATATATGAATAATTTATTTATATGAATTAATATAAATAAATTATAAATTAACTATATTTATTATAAACTATACATATATTCTAATAAAAATTCTAATATAAATTCTAATAAAAATTAGAGTTATATAATAGTTATAGTTATAACTATATATGAATATAAATATGAATATAAAATTGAATTAATTAATATATGATATGAATATGAAATATATGAAATAAAATATGTTTTATATGTATAAATATGTATAAAACATAAATTATGTATATGTAATTTATATTATATATATATAATTTTATATATAATATAATTATATAATTTTATAATTTATATTATATATATAACAAAAATCTATATATTGTTAAAAAATATAATTATTATAAAAAAATATAATATAAATAAATATAAATATAATATAAATAATATATATATATATATTGTTATAATATATATATATAATATATAATATATATAATAATAATAATATGTAATGATAATATAAACATAATATAATGAGTTTTTATAGTTCTTATATAATATAAAATATAATAATATAATATAAAATATAATAATATAAACTTATATTATTTTTTTTATATTATAATTTACAATATATTATAATTAGAATTTAATATAATTAATATAATAATAATATAATAATGATATAATAAATATCAATATTATATATAAAATAATATACATTATAAATAAGTGAATATATGTGTAATAAAATATACAATTATTTTTTTTTTTTTTTTTCTTTAATTATTAAAATTTTATAAAAATATTAATATTATAAATATATATATAAATATATAATTTATATATATATATATAAATAATATATATAATATATAAATAAAATTGAATTATTATAATATAATAAATCTAATTATTAAATTAAAATTTATATAATTTATTTTATTTTTTCTCTTATCTTACCGTCATACTTATTTTTTTATTATTTTTTTTTAAGATCAAATATTCAAATTCAAAAGAATTATATTATAATATAAAATAAAAATTATATTTAAAATTATATTATAATTTATATTATAAATATATTATAATAAATAAATAATGAAAAAGAAATCATTATATTATTTATAATTTATAATATATATATAAATAATATAATATATATATATAATTTATAATATATATATAATATAATTTTACATTATTTATAAACTCAAAAACAAAAAATAAACTAATAAAAAGATTAAAACAAAAGATAAATACAAAAAGAGATAAGACGAGATTCGTCCACCCCCTACTAAATATTTAATTCCTTCACCCGCAAAGAAACTTATAACCCCAACGCTGTTTGTAATTCCATCAATTATGCATCTATCAAAAAAATGAGTTAGTTTAGCTAATCCTCTTATACTCCGGGTTATGACCCTTGTGTAGAAAAAATCTATATAACCACGATTATACGACCAATTGTATACAACATTTACTATTTGGTCCAAAAAAAACCTTTTAGGACCTATTTTAACAAAAGAATTGATTAAGTCCAAATTTTTGAAAGATGAATAAACAGATCCATAAAAAAAGGATGCTACAAATATTCCGAAAAAAGCTATACTTACTGAAAAAAATGCATTTGTCAAAAATTCATACCAGTCTACGGAATACTCCGAATTTGGATGTAAAAGATTTATTGATGGAGCCAACCATTTTGATAATAGATCAAAATCTATTTCCTCTTGACCAAAAGGAATTCCTATGAATCCAACGAACAAAGTAAATACTACCAATATAAGCAAAGGAAATAACATAGTATTGTCCGATTCGTGGGGATACATAGAAGTATATTTTTTCAAAAAACGAGTAGTAAAGGCCCCCATCCGATTTATTACATTCCCCTCAAACTGGTATGTATTTTTAGGAAAAAAATAAACGCTTTCATTATTGTTCATTGTCGTCGAGAAAAATAAATTTATGTTGACCGCCTTAGGTACTTCTTTTCCCCATAAGGATATTGAATAAAATGAGCTATTTTGAGTTCCACTGTAATTTTGAAAATTAACATGTAAATACCCTTCAAAGGTAAGTAAATACACCCGAAACATATAAAATGCAGTTAGTCCTGTTGTAAAAACAGCTATTACTGCGAAAATTGGTGAATACAACCAACTTTCACTAAGAATTTCATCTTTGGACCAAAAACAAGCAAGAGGTGGAATACCACAAAGAGAAAGTGTACCTAATAAAAATGTAGTTCTTGTAATTGGAACATATCTTGTTAAACCGCCCATAAGAACCATATTCTGACTTTTATCGGGTGAATATCCAACAAGTGGTTCCATTGAATGAATAATAGATCCGGATCCCAAAAACAATAATGCTTTAGAATAGGCATGAGTGATCAAATGAAATAAAGCAGCTCGATAAGAACCTAGCCCAAGGGCTAACATAATATAACCCAATTGAGACATTGTAGAATAGGCTAAACTTCTTTTAATATCTCTTTGAGCAAGAGCCAAAGTCGCTCCTAATAATAATGTTATTACACCTATCAAAGAAATGAGATTCATTATGTAAGGTATGCTTGTGAAAAGAGGAAGAAGCCGAGCCACAATAAAAATTCCCGCCGCTACCATAGTAGCAGCATGTATAAGAGCCGAAATAGGAGTAGGTCCCTCCATGGCATCAGGTAACCATATGTGAAGGGGGAATTGTGCGGATTTAGCAACTGCACCGAGGAATAATAGAGAGGCACACAGAGTAGCAAATAAGGAATTAACCTCATTATTATGAATCAACTTATTAAATGTTTCGAACAAGTCCCGAAATTCGAAACTTCCTGTTATCCAATAAAAACCTAAGATTCCTAATAACAAACCAAAATCCCCTACACGATTGGTTACAAAAGCTTTTTGGCAAGCACTTGCTGCAATTGGTCGTGTGAACCAAAAACCTATTAATAAATACGAACACATTCCTACCAATTCCCAAAAAATATAAATTTGTATCAAATTGGAACTAGTAACTAATCCCAACATTGAAGCATTGGAAAAACTCATATAAGCAAAAAATCTCAAATATCCTTGATCATGAGACATATAATTGTCACTATAAATAAGAACCATAATTCCAACAGTAGTGATTAATATTAACATTACAGAAGTAAGTGGATCAATAAAGTATCCGAACTCTAAGGAAAAATCATTATTAATGGTCCAAGACCATAGATATTGATAAATGAAACTTCCGTTTATTTGTCGAATAGACAGATTGGCCGAAAAAATCATAGCTATGCTTAGCAATAAAACACTAGGAAAAGCCCACATACGACGAATATTTTTTGTTGCTGTTGGAACAAGTAGAAGTCCAAATCCTATTGACATAGTAACAGGGAGTGGAAGGAAGGGTATTATCCATGCATATTGATATGTATGTTCCATAAGAAAGCAAATTTGAAAATTTTTCTTATTAATTTAATTATAATTGTTTCCGATTCACCAACTCTTATCTATTTCTATTTCGGAAAGAACAAGAATAAAAGAAATCAGCAATAAAATTATGAAAAACTCAAAGATTTGAATTCTTATAATTGATCTGATTTTTACCATATATTATTAAATAATTCAAAAAGCTCCAATTCGTTTGATCAAATGATATGGCCAAATGACTAGGTAAAAGTTCTGGTTATTCACTATAAATTTTTATTAAATTTTAAGATCCAAAAAATATAAAATTTTTAATTATTCTACCGTTTTGATAATTTATAACCATATAGTATAGTAAAAAAAGTTCCACCAACACAAAAATGTATTGGTTCAGATATGGATCCAGTATCTGCTAATAACAGAATTTAATAAAAAGAAACTTTATTATCTATTTCTATTATAGTTAAAATATTTAAAGTAATTATCTAATTCACTGTGGAACTGATTGATTGAATTCCAATTCAATAGGATTATGCCTATCGTAAATAGAATCCTACAATATTTCTTATTTGGCATAGAACTGAAATAAGATATTACTAGATATTACAAAAATTACCTTTATTCAGTAATGTCTTGTTTAAGAGACTAACTATAGTAGTTTTATTTAAATTATGAATAGGCACTCTTAAATTAATCAATTAAATTAATATAAAATATAATTTAAATAATTTTAATAAATTATTTAAAATTATATGAGGAGATGGGGAAAGAGTCTTAATATATAATATATATTTTTTTTATATTTTAATGAAATGTGTTATAAAAATATCAGACTAAAATCAAATAAAATATGAGTTGCAAACTTTTTTTTTTCTTTCTGAACTGAAGGCAATCAATTTCTTTTTAGTGGTAATAGATACCGTAAACACAGATTCAAATGGGGCTATAAAATCAAAATAACAAAAAAATCAATACTAGTTTTTTTTTATTTGAAGATTGTATGTAATAGAGATACGAAAAAAAAAGCATACATAAAATAAACTAGAATTAGAAAAGATTATGAAATTTTCTTTTATAGTACAAAGACTATATGGGATGTGCATAAAACCAATCAATACAATATATTATATATTTTTTTTTGTTTCTTAGGTAAGAAACTATTTTTGTATGTTATGAAAAATTGTTATCTATGTAATAAGTTAAGTAAAGTATAGATAATAAATAATGAAAAAGGGCCGATCCCTTTTGAACAATACATGTCTTTCACATCCAATGAAAAAATGACTAACTCGAATGGCAGTTCCAAAAAAACGTACTTCTATGTCAAAAAAACGTATTCGTAAAAGTATTTGGAAGAAAAAAGGATATTTGGCTGCGCTAAAGGCTTTTTCTTTAGCTAAATCAGTATCCACAGGACATTCAAAAAGTTTTTTTGTGCGACAAACAAGTAATAAGACCTTGGACTAATCTGAATTGACATAGTTTCAAATAACTAATAATTAAAACTTTTACTTATTTAGACAAATGAGTCGCATTAAATTAATTTGTGTTTTGTTTTAAATTCTTCAATTCAATATGAGCTAAAACTAACTGTTGTGGTATGTAGAAGAAGATTTTCTCTGTCTATTATAACTGGTTTTAACTATTATTATATTATTTTTTTATCTAATTTTTCTATTTTTTCTTTTAATTTTAAATTTTAATTAAAAGAAAAAATAGAAAAATTAGATACGAAGTTTAATTTTTTTCATTATTATAATATAATTATATGAGATAGTAATTTTGACTTACCCTTACCGCAACTAACTTTTTACAAAAAGTTCATTTATTTTAAAATATAAATTTTTTGTGAAAAGTAAATTACAATAGAGATTGCAACTCTTTTTTGTTATATCTCTAGTCCAATACCTAATTGATTTGTTTGGTAAATTTTACCATAAATGTTATACCCAACAAGGAATACAATTAGTAATACTATTTAATGATACCGGGTTACATAATATGTAATATGGTAAATATTATATTTAAATATTATAATTAATTATTAAATTAATTTATTAATTTCAATTTAAACAATATTACACTAAATCCTTGAATCTCGACGATTCAAGATGAATGAGCTATTATTATTTCAAGCAAGCCGCCATGGTGAAATCGGTAGACACGCTGCTCTTAGGAAGCAGTGCTAGAGCATCTCGGTTCGAGTCCGAGTGGCGGCATACTCTAAAAATAAATTAGAGACCCTATACCATAATTTATTTAATTCCTGATTTTAATTCTGTATGTAATTGGACTCCTTCTTTTATGATATTTGTAACTTTAGAACATATCTTAAACCATATCTCTTTTTCGATCATTTCAATTGTAATTACGATTCATTTGATGACCTTTTTAGTCCACGAAATTGTAGGATTATCTGATTCGTCGGAAAAGGGGATGATAGCTACTTTTTTGTCGATAACAGGATTATTAATTATTCGTTGGATTTATTCAGGACATTTCCCATTAAGTAATTTATACGAATCATTAATGTTTCTTTCGTGGAGTTTCGCTATAATTCATATGATTCCTAAAATATGGAATCATAAAAATAAAAACGATTTAAGTGCAATAACCACACCAAGTGCTATTTTTACTCAAGGCTTTGCTACTTCAGGTCTTTCAACGGAAATGCATCAATCTGCAATATTAGTACCTGCTCTACGGTCCCATTGGTTAATGATGCATGTAAGTATGATGTTATTAAGTTATGCAGCTCTCTTAGTTGGATCCTTATTTTCAATTGCTCTTCTAGTCATTACATTTCGAAAAAATATCGAAAGTTTTGGTAAAAGCAAGAATTTATTAATTAGGTCATTTTTCTTTGGCGAGATCAAATACTTGAATGAAAACAAAAATGTTTTACAAAATACTTCTTTTTCTTCTTCTTCTTTTAAAAATTATTACAAATATCAATTGATACAAAGATTGGATTATTGGAGTTCTCGTGTCATTAGTCTAGGATTTACTTTTTTAACTATGGGTATTCTTTCTGGAGCAGTATGGGCTAATGAGGCATGGGGCTCCTATTGGAATTGGGACCCTAAAGAAACTTGGGCGTTTATTACTTGGACCATATATGCGATTTATTCACATACTAGAACAACCCAAAGTCGGCAAGGTGCGAATTCGGCAATTGTGGCTTCTATAGGATTCCTGATAATTTGGATATGCTATTTTGGGGTTAATCTATTAGGAATAGGACTGCATAGTTATGGTTCATTCATATTAACTTAGATACCAATTTAATTTAGCATCTAATTGAATAAACTTATTGAAGAATAAATAAAAAAAAATCGTTCCACAGATAAAGAAAGTTTGTGTAAGTTTTTTTTTAGAACCATTTGACTTTTTGAGTCAAATGGTTCTAAAAAAAAACTTAAGATGTAATGCATCCCATTACAATTCTAATTCACTTCCCATAATGACTTTCTGTTTTATTCATGAAGACTATCTATCGTAATAATTAGATAGAATAGCTTGTACCTTGTCAACTGATAATGAAATAACCAAATCAGGATAAATACCAATCGCTATTACGGGTAGAAAGAGACAGATCGAAACAAATAGTTCTCGTGGTCCAGAATCTACAAAAAAAGAGTTTGGACGATTGAATAACTTGTATCCATAGAACATCTGGCGTGACATAGATAATGAATAAATAGGAGTTAATATCATTCCAATTGCCATTACAAAAGTAATTAGTATTTTTGATATTAAAAGATATTTTGGACTGGTAATTATTCCAATAAATACTACTGATTCCGCAACAAAACCACTCATTCCTGGCAATGCAAGAGAAGCCATTGAGAAACTACTGAACATAGTAAAGATTTTTGGCATTGGAATAGATACCCCTCCCATTTCGTCAAGATAAACAAGACGTATTCTATCACAACTTGTTCCCCCCAAGAAAAAAAGGGCAGCACCAATAAATCCATGAGAGAGTAATTGTAAAATAGCTCCGTTAAGTCCTGTGTTGGTTACCGAACCAATTCCTATAATTGTGAAACCCATGTGAGATACAGAAGAATAGGCTATTCGCTTTTTTAAATTGCGTTGACCGAGAGAGGTTGAAGCGGCATAAATTATTTGTATTGTTCCAACTATTACCAACCATGGTGAAAATATGGAATGGGCGTGGGATAAAAATTCCATATTGATCCGAATCAATCCATATGCTCCCATTTTTAATAAGATTCCGGCTAGAAGCATACATGTACTGTAATGTGCTTCCCCGTGGGTATCTGGTAACCATGTATGTAGGGGTATAATCGGTGATTTGACAGCATAAGCAATAAGGAAGCCAAAATAGAATATTATTTCCAATGCTATGGGATACGATTGATTAGCTAATGTTTCAAAATTTAATGTTGGTTCGTTGGAACCATATAAACCCATACCTAGAACTCCTATTAAAAGAAAAATAGAACCCCCGGCAGTGTATAAAATAAACTTTGTAGCCGAGTACAGACGTTTTTTCCCCCCCCACATGGATAAAAGTAAATAAACAGGAATTAATTCTAACTCCCACATGATAAAAAAAAGTAAAAGGTCTCGAGAAGAAAATGATCCTATTTGACCACTGTACATTGCTAACATCAGGAAATGAAACAATCGCGAATCTCGAGTAACTGGCCAAGCCGCTAAAGTAGCTAAAGTAGTGATAAATCCTGTCAATAGAATGGGTCCTATTGAAAGTCCATCGATTCCCAGTCTCCAGTGAAAATCAAAAATATTTATCCATTTAAAATCCTCTTCCAATTGGATTAAAGGATCGTCCAATTGAAAATGATAACAGAATGCATAGGTCGTTATAAGAAGTTCCAATAAACATATACCTATAGTATACCAGCGAACTACCTTATTTCCCCTATGCGGGAGAAAAAAAATGGAAGAGCCCGCGAATATAGGAAAAACAATAATTATTGTTAACCAAGGAAAATAACTCGTGGTAAAAACAAGATACGTTTTGACCAGAAAAACCCGTACTCAATATCAATAAAATATTTTTGATTTAATTTTGAGCACGGGTTTTTGTCAGTAAAGAGGAATCAAATGATTCAAGTGGATTTTTTTATAACGTATCAGTAAGCTAGGGCCATACTGCGAGTTGTCTCATGCCATAAATAAACACGGACACTCAAAAAATCTGTTGGACAAGCAGATTCACATCTCTTACAACCTACACAGTCCTCGGTTCTTGGAGCGGAGGCAATTTGCTTAGCTTTACATCCCGGCCAGGGTATCATTTCCAAAACATCTGTAGGGCAGGCCCGTACACATTGAGTACACCCTATACATGTATCATAAATCTTTACTGAATGTGACATTGGATCTATAAGCTTCAGTTTTGAACATAAAAAATTTCGATCTGGTTCTGGTAAAATCAATAATAACTAAATCCATATATTGTAGACACCAGACGAATCAGTAGTTTACCAGAATTTTTTTTTTTAGAATCTATATATTTCTGGATCTGTTCATGAGAAAAGGGCCAAGAGACTTTGATTTCTATTTCATCAAACATAGTGATATGAATTGTCCATATTATATGCTAATACTAACTACTACTAAATAAAACTATAAAAATGGGTAAATGTAACTGATAAAAAAAATATTAATTATATTAGTACTAATTAATCATTTTTTATTATATATATTTCATTATATTTATTTATTATTCATTATATTATTATATCATAGTTATTTATTTTTCATTATATTATTATATCGTACTTAGTAGACACATACATGTTATATAATTATACATGAAAAATATATGGTTTATTTGTATAATATATGTATTTTAATATGTATTTTTTTTATTATCTTGACATATGTAATTAAAATATATGATATATATTTTATTTTTATCTAGTTTTTTATGAGTTATGAGTATTAAATTATATGTATATAATTATTGATTACAATTTAGTTATATCATTAGGACTATTTATTCAACAAATTTGATTGATTGATACGCGTTGATTTTCTGTTACGATAGATAGACGAAACAATAGCTAAACCAATAGCCGCTTCGGCCGCTGCAATAGCTATAACAAAGATCGAGAAAATGTCTCCTTTTAATTGTCGATTATCAAATAAATCAGAAAATGTAACAAGATTAATATTAACCGAATTTAGTATAAGCTCAAGACACATAAGTGCTCTAACCATGCTTCGACTTGTGATCAATCCATAAATACCGATAGAAAATAAATATGCACTCAAAAAAAGTACATGCTCAAACATCATTGACTAACTCCTTATCAATCTCAATTGATTTCAACAAACAATTCAACTGCTTTAAGTTTTTTCTAAAATAAGAATTTCAGAAAGTAATAATTCCGGGACAAAATCCAGGACAAAAGAAGCATTCACGATAGAAGAGATAGAAGAAAAGGCAGAATCAAATACCTTGGAATCCTTTTTTTTTTTTATATACATATATAGGTCTCTTAGATTATTAGATTAATATCATTCATATATGAACTATAAATATCAAAATATATTTGAAGGGAAATAATTGTCCTAACAATAACACATGGCAAAAAAAAAAGCCTCTTTTTTTTTTTGGAGTGTTAATCTTAAGTATTTTATTAATACTAAGTATTTAGTATTTAAGTATTTACTATATAATACTAATTATTATTATTATTTTATTATTGACGAGCCATAGTAATTGCACCTATCAAGGCAACTAAAAGAATTATAGAAATGAGCTCAAATGGAAGAAAAAAATCTGTTGATAAATGAATTCCAATTTGTTGAACATTACTTATAAGGTCCTGCTCTATAATGTGGTTTGATCTTGTAGTCCAAATAATCCCGTACCATGATGTATCTGGGATAGTAGTAATTAGTGAAAAAAGAATACTTGTACAAACTAGCGAAGTGACCCCATCTCCCACGGTCCAAAGATAGAAATCATTGGAATATTCTGAATCCCTCATGAACATCACAGCAAAAAGGATTAAGACATTTATAGCTCCCACATAAATAAGGAGTTGTGCAGCAGCTACAAAATAGGAGTTCAATAGAATATAGAATAAGGATATACAAACAAGAACCGATCCCAGAGAAAAGGCAGAATAAATTGGATTGGTAAGTAAAACTACCCCTAAGCCCCCTAATATAAGAGCTGATCCCAGAAATACTACAAGAATATCATGTATTGGTCCAGTTAAATCCATTATGTATAATGTATAAAATATAGATAAGTTGATATTTTTTATGACCTTTTTGAATAATCCAGGAAAAAATGGTTACCCTATTTGTTTTTTCTTGTATATGCTACATGAATTAAATCTTAATTTAATGTAGTTAATTTAATGTAGTGTGAATTTATGTAGTGGATTAGTGTAGATATATTTATATTATTTATTTATTTAGTATTTCATTTATTTATTATTTCTATTCTATTTTTATATTACTTTTTTATATTACTTTATATAATATATTTTATATAATATATTATTTTATATATAATTATATATATTATTATTATTTCTATATTATTTCTATTTTTTATTATCATTAATATTAATACCATTAATAATTTGATATTATTTAATATTATTAATAATAATATTAATATTTTTTTATATTTCTTTTTTTTTATTATTATTTTATTATAGTGTTTATTTTTTTATTATAATATTGTTATATATAATTTAATTATATTGTTATAGTTATAAATTGAATTCTAATTAATTAGAATATTAATATAATTATTTAATTAATAATATTACTAAATTAATTACCATTATATTTTAATTACATTACTATAATAGTTATTATATATAGTTTAATATTCATTTATAGTTTAATATTCATTCTAATTTTACTTTAATAATAATTTAATTTCTTATAATTTAATTACTAATCTAATATTAATATATAAAAAATATAATAAATTAATATTAATATATATAAAAATATAATATATAATATATCTCAAATCAAATATCAAATAAAATAATATCTATAATATATTTTATTACATATATTATTACATATATAGAAAGAAAATATATCAAATCAACAAAACAAATATATATCAAATATAATAATATCAAAAAAAGGATCTTACTAATACTAATTGGTAATCGTCCTTGAATGAAGAGGTTTATCCTTGTCTATTTTGTTGATTTGAGTTGAATTCATAATTGTTTGAATTGTGTAATCTCCTATTATTGATATTGGTAACCGACCCAATGCAATTTGATTATAATTCAATTCGTGGCGATCATAAGCAGAAAGTTCATATTCTTCAGTCATTGATAAACAGTTTGTTGGACAATACTCGACACAGTTACCACAAAATATACAGACCCCAAAATCAATACTATAATTAAGCAATTGTTTCTTTTTAATATCTGTTTCCAATCTCCAATCTACAACGGGTAGATCTATAGGACATACACGAACACATACTTCACAAGCAATACATTTATCGAATTCAAAATGGATTCGACCCCGGAAACGCTCTGATGTGATTGATTTTTCATAAGGATATTGAATAGTTACGGGTAAACGATTTGCATGGGATAAGGTAATCATAAAACCTTGACCAATATACCTTGCAGCCCGTACTGTTTGTTGACCATAATTCATGAATCCAGTCACCATAGGAAACATATTGTATATATCCGTGAAATAAAGAAATTAATATTTCTTTCTCTTGTTTGAGAAAGGTTGTGAATCTAGAATAGTGTTATTGTATTCTGTTATTTATATTTATAGTGAAACAAGTTGGGAAGAAGTTGTCAATAATAGATTACCTAGAGAAATAGGTAAAAGAAATTTCCATCCAAGATTTAATAGTTGGTCCATTCTCATCCTAGGAAAAGTCCATCTTGTTGTGATAGGAATAAACAGGAACAAATAGGCTTTAGTTAATGTAATAAAGATACCAATCGTCATTCCAAAGATCCCCCCTATTTTATTTATTCCAAAAAGTTCAGGAATAAATATATATGGAAGGGAGAAGTTCCACCCACCCAAATAAAGAACTGTTACAAATAATGAAGAAACTAATAAATTTAGATAAGAAGCAACGTAAAACAAACCATATTTAATACCTGAATATTCAGTTTGATAACCTGCTACTAATTCCTCCTCTGCTTCTGGTAAATCAAAAGGTAATCTCTCACATTCTGCTAGAGACGAAATTAAAAAAACTATAAATCCTATAGGCTGACGCCACAGATTCCACCCCAAAAAACCATATTTTGACTGTGCCTCAACTATATCAACTGTACTTGAACTGTTAGATAATTATAGTCGGCGATAACATCACTGTTTCCGTCGCTATTCCAGAACCGTACATGAAACTGAGGTTTCATACGGCTCCTCTATGGCCACAAATAAATATAAGGACTAGTTCGGTATTAACATTAATTATCTATTTGGAAAAAATAGAATAAAGATAGATTGGAGAGTCCAAAATTAGACCGAGGTAATTCTGTTTGCTAGAAAAAAACGCTTCTGAATTGATCTCATTCTCTTAAAAAGAAATTTTCTTTGTTCAGTAATAATTTATTACTTCAATAAAATACTCATTTTTGTAAATAGACAAGATAGTTCGACCCATATTTTTTTATTGGATTACAAAAAAGAAAGAATTAGCCACTAATTCATGAATTTTTGTAAGAATTGCATATGTATGGATACAGTAAAGAAAGAATAACTAAAGATATTTTTTTTTTTATTATTCAGTTATTTTCCCATTACATATATTGATATTGCATTCTGTTTCTTTTGTTCCTATTCTTGTTTCTCAGAAGAGAGAGGGGGTACTCTGAAAAAAGAGGATTAATTCGTTCTTGATAGTCATTTTTTCTTTAATCAGTGACTAAGAGCCTACTCTAGATCGGAATCCTATAAGGAAGTACTGCTTTATCATTTCTACTAACTTAAAGCCCTTATTTTGATTCATTTTATGCGTAAATGCCTCTTTTGAGACTTTACATTATCTCTATTACTAATCTTTTGCATATCTTGGTGTTCCTACTTGTCCACTCATTTTTGATTGATCTCCCATATGGTAATACGTACAAGACTATAGTTGAAACTCCATACAGTTGATCCTTTGTACCCGCTTCAAGACATGAAGACTAATCAAGCAATTTCAACCTTGGGGTAAACAGTTTACACTGCTTATGTTTACTTCCACTTTACTCTTGTACATAGGGAATGAGAATGCATTTTCTTACTGCGAATTTATAAGCTGTTTTGTTTCACTCATATGACTATCTAGTTTAACCCATTGACCTAAATCTGAATGATGAATAAAAAAATAACTATACCTATTCAATCAATACATTTAATGCCTTTCCTAAAAATAAAGAAAAGTTCGTGTTCTAACGAATCACACGTAGAGATATTGATAACACACATAGAGTTAATGGTATTTCATAACTAATGGATTGAGCAGCAGCTCGTAAACCACCTGAAAAAGAATATTTATTATTTGACCCATATCCTGACATAAGAAGTCCAATAGGAGCAATACTTGAAATGGCGATCCATAAAAAAACCCCTATACCGAGATCGGCTAGAACAAGGTGATATCCAAAAGGAATTACTAAATAACTTAGTAAAATAGATATGACTGCTATTGTTGGTCCGGCACTGAACAAACGACTATCCCCTCTAGACGGTAGGAGATCCTCTTTAAAAAGTAGCTTGGTACCATCCGCTAAAGCTTGAAGAATTCCTAATGGACCGGCATATTCAGGTCCAATACGTTGCTGTATCCCTGCGGATATTTCCCTTTCTAGCCACACAATTACTAATACACCTATTATGATTCCAAATATCAGGATAAAAATAGGGACAAAGAGCCATATAAGTTCATAAACCTCTTTTAAGAATTCCGACCCAGAAAAAGAATTGATAGTTTGTACTTCTGTTATATCAATTATCATTTCAACGATCAACTTCTCCCATAATAATATCTATACTACCTAGTATCGTCATGATATCAGCCAATTTCATTCTTTTAACTAGCTGAGGCAAAATTTGCAAATTGATGAAACCCGGCGGACGAATTTTCCATCTCCAGGGAAAAACACTCTGATCTCCTATCAGAAAAATGCCTAATTCTCCTTTTGGGGCTTCTACTCTGACGTAAAGTTCTTGTTTTGACAATTCAAAATTTGGCGAAGGTTTTTTACTAATGAATCTATATTCAAAATCATTCCATTCGGAATCTTTTGCTCTATCAAAGCGTCGGACTTCTAAATTTTCATAGGGTCCCCCCGGAATTCCTTCTAGAGCCTGTTGAATAATTTTTATGGATTCCGTCATTTCACCGATTCGTACTAAATAACGAGCTAACGAATCCCCTTCTTTTTGCCATTGGACTTCCCAATCGAATTCATTGTAACACTCATATTGATCAACTTTACGAAGATCCCATTGGATTCCGGAAGCTCGTAACATTGGTCCCGATAAGCCCCAATTTATTGCCTCCTCTCCCCCAATAATGCCCACTCCTTCGACTCGTTCTAAAAAAATGGGATTTAGCGTAATAAGTTTTTGATATTCGTCAACTCCTGTTAAAAAATAATCGCAAAAATCCAAACATTTATCTATCCAGCCATAAGGTAAATCAGCAGCTACTCCTCCGATACGGAAATAATTATGCATCATTCGCATACCTGTGGCAGCTTCAAATAGATCATATATCAATTCCCTCTCTCTGAAAATATAGAAAAAGGGAGTCTGTGCACCAATATCTGCCATAAAAGGTCCAAGCCATAACAAATGAGAAGCTATACGACTCAGCTCTAGCATAACTACTCTGATATAGCTGGCTCTTTGAGGTACTTGAATATTTCCCAATTGTTCTGGTGCATTTACTGTTATTGCTTCTGTGAACATAGTAGCTAGATAATCCCAACGCGTTACATAAGGCAAATATTGTACAATTGTTCGGTTTTCCGCAATTTTTTCCATTCCTCTGTGTAAATAACCTAGTATGGGTTCACAGTCAATAACATCTTCACCATCGAGAGTAACGATCAGTCGAAGAACCCCGTGCATTGATGGGTGGTGAGGACCCATATTGACTATCATAAGATCTTTTCTTGTAGCCGGTACAGTCATATCTTTTTTCCCTAATTCATTATTCTATGAATTTTCCAAAATGAGGTTCGGTCAAAATCAAACAAAATATAAAAATCTAAAAAAAAATAGTTCAAACAAATCTTTGAATTAACGAGTTTTTGGCTCTCGAATAGCCAACTGACTAATTAATTTCTTATAACGTACTCTATTTTTCTTTGACAAATACGCCAGCAGCCGTTGACGTTTTCCCAGAATTATTTGTAAACCCCTCTGAGATAAAAAATCTTTTTTATGCAATTCCAAATGTGAAGTAAGTCTTCGTATCTTATTGGTGAAACTGAATACTTGAAATTCAACAGACCCCTTGTTTTCTTCTTTTTCTTCTTGTTCTTGTGAAATAATTGAGATAAATGAATTTTTGACCATAAAAGAATTTTCCATTTTTTTTTTACTGATCAGAAATAATAATGTCGGTCATTTTATGGTAAACACAAAAATGGTTTCTTATATATACGATACTATTTTTCTATCCAAATCAAATTTGAATTTTTTTAATTTATTAATTTGATTTGGATAGAAAGATATAATATATCTCTGCATATTGTACCTAAGAAGATTTCGCCGATTCATTTCTAGATTCAGGATAAACCATTAAATTCAGTATCATAGTGTAACACAACACATGTGTATATCTTTTGTCCTTCGTATATCGAATGTCTCACTTACGCACTACACACTATTCATATATTGAATGTCTCGCTCACAGACTACACACTACTAATTATATATTATATAATAACCATAACTAATTATATAATATATACTATATTATAATATATATATATAATTAGTATATTAAATTAGTATATTTTAGTATATTTTTTATGTTTTTTTTATATTATTTATTATAATTATATATATTAAATATGAATATTTAATTTATAAAAAAAATATTTATATAATAAATTATTATTAAATATTAAATAAATTATTATTATATTAAAATTAATTATATTAAAATATTAAATTTAAATTAACAAATTAAAATGAAAAATAAATATAATTATATTAAATTCTATTTATATTAAATTATATATATATTAATTAGTAATTAGTTTAAAATATACTACATCTTAACTATTTAATACCATTTTAAAGTATACTATTTAATTAATATATTAATATACTATGCCATTTTTTTATAATATTTAATGTACTATTTAAATATACTATCAATTAATTCTGAATTATATTGTGGATACATCTGTATTCTTGACATACTGAAACGACTACCATTATTGGTATCAAACCAATACCGATTCATACAAGCTAAATCTTCTAATCGATAATTGGGCCAAAGAAACAATTTAATTTTTATTAATTTGTTTTTATTTGCATTTGTATTAAAATGCTTGTCCTTTTTCAAAAACTGTCCACAGTTTTTTATGGTGTTTTCATTATTAAAAAATACCAGATTTCTATCTACGTCTACAACATTCCCCTTCCTGGAATTGAAACAAATTAGGATTCTCAACTCTCTACGACGTCTAGTAGATAGAATATTTTCAGGAACAAATAAATCATAATTATTTTTATCTTCACCCACAAGCATAGTGCTATGTTGTGAAATGGATTTCTCAAAAGGACTCTCATCAAGATGTTTTTCTTTTATATATCTTCTATCAGTTTCAGTTTGTTGTTTACTCTTATTGATCAATGAAATTCCTATGGTTTGATATATAATAAATTCTTCATCCCATTTTTTATAGAGACGAACCGGTTCAATAATAAACATTCCCTTTTTTATCAATTCTGTAAGAGATAGATCTTTTTGAATCAACATTACATCTAGACGCATCTCTCTTCTTCGAATTGAAGATACAGCAATTTCCTTTAGATTTATCAGTCTAAGTAGTAGACAATATACCTTGATATTGTTGATCATTCTTTGATTCAAATAATCATCCCATCTTAATTGAAAAAGAAAATATTTTTTCAGGAATAAATCTAGTTCTGCTTCCTTCTTACTCTTGAATTGTTTTTTCTTTCTACGTTTTTTAATGGTTGATTCTGTATAATTTTTTTCAACATCTTCTTTTTTCTTTTGTTTTTGTGTATCTTGTTGTGTATCTGATCCAAGATCTCTTTTGTTTAGCTTTTGTTTTTTTTCTTGTTGGTTCCGATTCTCTAATTCAAGATATTCTTTTTTATTAGATCGTAGATTAAGATCCTTTTTTTGATTTCCGTTGATGTTCTTATTTTGACTAATATTTGGATTTCTATGAATGTTTAAAATAAGAAATTGGATTGGTATAATCCACGGTTTAAGCTTATATGCATCATAAAGTAGTCCAAATTCTGGGAAGAACCAAGATTCCAGATTTGATATGGAACGATATAGCCTTTCTTTATTCATTCCCATCCAATCAAAAAGTTTTTTTCTTTTATTGGATGGTTTTGTTTTTTGATAGATTGTGAGAGGATAAATATTTTTATTATAAAATTTTTGATAATTATTAGTTACAGCTTTAGTATTTTTATTAATCTTGGTACCAATATGCATATTAGTCCAGGTATCAATATCAATATCTTTTCTAAAACAAAACCGGAGAATTCTACAATCAAAGTATTTTCTATCCAGTTTTTTTTCTACATATAGACCACCTAGATAATCACTAATATCTATATCTACTAGTACATAAAATGATTCGGGTTTCTGTGTTTTCTGTGTATTGAAATTATATGGAAAGTTTTGGTCTCTGTTTACCTGTAATGGCGATGCATAAATATATGAGTCCCCTCCATCCTGATAATTTATATATTTATGTGCTAGAAGATCATATTTGTTGTTTTTTTTTAATTTTTCTTTTTGTCCTGCCCATGAATCTATTCCGTAATAATTTTGTTTTGCGTAATGAATTAATTGGTTTTTTTTATATGAATCCAATATTTTTGAGTCTTTTTTTTGAGTTGTACAACGTTGATTGACTTTATTTCTCCATTTTTGTGGTACTAATCGAGACCATTGAGTTTGAGATAAATTGTATTGATAATGATTCTTTAACCAGTTTTTCCATTTATTCATTCTAGACTTATGAACTTTTTTATGCTTTTGTTTGGAATCAAATAGTCCTCGTGTCCCACAAAAATCCTTGATTCTATCTTTAAGAAAAAGATGGATCCCATGATATTGAAGTACAGATTTCAAGTAATACTTGTTATTAACTTGTGATAATGTATAAAATACATATGCTTGTGACAAAGAGGATAAGTCACAATAAATGTTTGAATTATTATTATTATTAGAAAGCGACTTTTTTATTGTCGAAATAAAGTGAATTGTATTTTTATTTGTTTGATCAATCCCTTTTTGATTTGTTTCATCGTGGTAAAAGAATTTTTTGATCGTTTTTTTTGTCGATTCAAGGAAAAGTTGTGCATTGGTTCTAAGAATATTAATGGTACATAGAAGGATATCGCTGTATATTCTTTCAATGAAATACTTAAGAAAGTAGTATAATTTACGTATTAATCGGGTACTCTTTCTTTTGAATATTTGCCAAATATCTTTTTGCAATTCTGAATTTTTATCAGCACAATTTGTTTTGTTAGGGCTAATACTTATATCTGGAGTCAGAATTATTTTTTTCTTGTCTTTTGTGATTTGTTCTATTTGATTCCTGATTGTGGTTGTCCTATCAGCAAGATCTTTTATTTTTTTTTCTATAAGTGAACGTTTTGTCCAATTCGTGGATTGAATTCGAATGGTTAATTCGTCGGTAATCTTATTACTGATTATAGAATCTTTTCTATTTTCGTTTGATTCATATACTTTTACTTTCCCGAATCCAAATAAGAAAATTGGATTTATTTTTTCAAGTTCTTTCATTATTCGTTTTATAACTAGAATTTTTTTGTTAACCCATCTTGTTTTTTCTTTTGAAATTTGGAAAAACCATTTTCTAGTTTTTTTAGAAACTCTTAGAACTAGAGAAAGAGAAAATGGTTTTTCCACTTTTCTAATTTTTTTTTTTAGCTCTTTCAAAATAGGTTCAAAAAAAGAAGGTTGTTTTCGAGGAGAACCGAAAGGGAGTTCCGCTTCTCTTCCCCAGACTGTTAAAAAACAAAAATTATCTTTTTTCCCTTTTTTTTTCATTGTATCTCTATGATGGGATCGTACTTTAGATTTTCGAGATTTTCGCCAAGGTTTCAGACGGAAAGGAAATAGAATTTTTATCTGAATACCATCCGTTAACCAATCTTTTGGAAATTCTGTTTCTGATAATTGAACACCATTATAGGTGCATTTAACATGCATTTCTCTATTCCAATCTTTCAAATCCTCGTACCACTCGGGGAATTGGAATAATAACATACGGCCGACGTTTTTAGCTATTATCAATGAAGGCAATACAATGTATTTTCTAAGAATCGATTGGGTTACTAACATGGAACCCCTTATTGCTTGAGCAAATATAATGCTATCCCAAGTTTCTGATATTGTTATACGTTCATTTTCCTCTTTTTTTTCCTTGTTTTTCTTCTCTCTTTCTTTTGTCCCTTCCTCCTCCTCAGAATCCAAAATTTGAAATTCCGATTCTCTATCCACCCAATCCCTAAAAATGAGATTCATCATTTCCGAGATATCAAAAGAGAAAAAAAATGTTTTGTCTATTTGATCCAAAAAAAGTGGCGAATGCGCATTTGCTTGAAACATTTCCCAAGTAACAGTTTTACGTCTTTGAGCACGCATGGACCCTTTGATTAGATCCCGACGAAAATCCGATTGTTGTGAGTAACGTATCAAAGACACCTCTTCTGCTTGATCACTATCATTAGTATTACTAATAGTATTGGCAGTTTCGTCCTTATCAGTATAAATTACAACACGTTTGGCTTTTCTTGAACGAATTTCATGATCTTCTGTTGATTCTTCTTCATTTTCTTCCTCTTGTTCTTCTACTTCTAAATCGTCGGTCAATTTGTATGACCATCGAGGAACCTCTTTTCTGATTTCTTCTATTCCGGGGAAAAAAAATTTATTATTTTGATTTAGAATTGTTTGATCATTGTGATCAGTTCTAACTACATCAAATATCAATTGCAAACATTTTGCTTGCTTTTCTGAATCAATTCTTTTTTCTTCTGCTAATAAAGACAATTTTTTCAAATTAAGACTAAGCGGGGATTCCAATGGGCCCTCCCTAATTGAGGTTAAGGAATGACCAATATTTGTCGGTAAAAATTCTCGATTTTTTTGATATTCAAATTCTTTTTGGGGGGAATCATTAGGAAGTAGATTGTGAACTTTATTTATCCAGACTATTGCTATGGACTCCTCCGCGTTTGTGGAAGTTATTAAATCATCCCTGATTGAACGTGAATATAATTTTGTGATTTTTCCGCGATATGGTCCGTTTAAAAAAGGATCGTACATTTTAGGCAAGCATTCCTTTTCATTTTCATCATTGCATAATCTGATTCTTTTCTCGAGCACATCTAGAACAAGGGATTCCGTTTTTTTTTCTAGAGTTTTTATTCGATTTATTAATTCATTGCTCAAGGTGTGCTTTTTTTGTTCATTAGTATAAACCCAATAATTATCCTCGTGGGATAGTTTTTCGGTTGTGTACAAAGATATCTTTCGTTCTATCATTTCTGAAAAAGTTGCTAAACTCGGCGGATATGTAAAAGATATTCTTTGTTTTCCATCACTTGGACATGTATAAAAAAAATATTGTGACATTTCATTTCGTACAGCATTTTCAAATCGATCATTTTTTATATATCGAAATGGACGATTCCATCGTTTACAGTCGAAAAGAAAAGTGACAAGCGGTTTCTCAAACCAAAAAAGATTTTTATCTTCTTTACTTCCTAATTCCAAAAGTTCTTGTTCTTGATACCTATTAAGATAAGAGTCTTCATAAACAGGGCTATCCTTATAGCACGTCTCTTTAAAGTGGAATTCATCCTTTGTTTTTTCTTTTCCATTCACTGGGATTTTGTTCGTTTCATTTATTTTATCCTCTTTTTCTTCGGAACCAAAAGAAAGGTTTTCTTCAGCGGATCCCTCTTCGTCCTGTTTGGTTTCTTTTGGTTCCGAAGTTGTTTCTATGTTGCTTTCTTCCTCATTTTCCTCGCTTTCCTCCGTTGTTGATGTTTTCTTGAACTTTTTAGTAATAATAGGTAAAGGCATTCTACCTAAATAGTATACACAAGTGATAAATAAGAGAATACTAAAGATTCGAGCCAGAGAATTTCTCAATTCTGAAAGAAGGTACTTATTAGATTGAATGGAATGATTTTGCCGTATCCAGAATAAGACTAATTCAACACACTTAATAAAAAAAATGTGACCAATTAACCAACCAATAAAACTACTTGTTACAAATAACATCTTGTTGTTGCATCGAAACATATAAATACTGACTAATCTGGCTAGTGTTGAACTTGGTAAAACCAAATGGTTGACTAATTGAAAAATTAAATTATTCAGGAATATACATTGAATATTGAAATTACGTATTGAATTTCTAGTAGTAGATCCATAATCTAAAAAGTTCTTATTATTGTTCCAGAAGAAATGAAATAAAAGATATGGTAGAACTAGGACAGTTATTGTATGAGGTTTACCCAATGCTAAATGCAGAGGCGCATAATAGATTGATATAAACATCATAAGCTGTCCCATAAAAAAACCGGTTGTTGCTGATATCTGCTTTTCGGTTCCTTCTTCCATAACCCAAGCTCGAAGAAGGAAGAGATAAGAGGGCCCTATGGAGAACGTGGTCATAAATCCATAATAGAGTCCAACTATAACAACGGAATTCATTATCTTCA